ATTGTATTTTATTAATTTATTGTAATTTATAGAATTGAAATTCTATATCTTTTAAATATTTGGATTTCTGCATCCAGTCCTTTAAAATTGAAAGCGCTTTCTTGTGGGAATATCATCCTTGTCTTTGTTTATGTCTTGGATTTGAACAAATTACTATAATTCGCCCTCGCCTACGGATCAATCGACATTTTTCACAAATTTTACGAACGGAGGCCCTTATTTTCATATTTTTTTATTCCTTAACTTAGTCCCGAATCGGTTTTATTAGAAGAAAATATGGTTTCCTTAAATTTAGAAATTCAAAAACCTTACCCATCAAAACAAATAATGTTGCGGCTTAAAAAACTGTGAATGTGAAAAAATAACTTATATTTCCATTTTTTCTTTCCTTGTCCTATACATAGAAAAGAAGACTCCTTTTCGGAAAGATAGTGTCGAGAATCAAATTTGCATTTAATTATTTGGAACCTGGAACATACCTCTGTAAATTTATTCAATAATTTAGCCTCAAGAATCCATTTTATCCCTATTTCCGTTAAACCCTTGATTTTATCACGCATTCAATAAAGTATGAGGAGTTATATCAGAAACCTGTGTTTTCTCTCTCTCTTTTTTTTTTACAAAAATTATGAGAATTTTGCATTTCATATAAGGTCATTCAATAGAAGTCGGATATAAAAAAGATTACCATATATAACATAAAACTTCTCCGCCGATTCTTTCTAATCGAGCCTCTCGGTCTGTCATTATACCTCTAGAAGTCGAAAGAATTACAATCCCCATACCTCCTAAAATTCTCGGAATTTGTTGATAATTCGAATAGATTCGTAAACCTGGTGTACTGATCCGTTTTAAATTTAAACTCGTTTTATATGATCTTTTTTTTCTATTTCTTCTATATCGTAGAGTTAAAACTAAAAAAAATTTGCCCCCTTCCCTATGTTTTCTTGCGTTTTCAATAAAACCCTCTCGTAAAAGCATTTTTACAATGTTTTCAGTGATGTTAGTAGATGATATTTGAACCGTTCCTCTTCTATTCATGTCAGCATTTCGTATGGAGGTTATTACGTCAGCGATGGTGTCCTTACCCATAATAAAGGAAAATATATGTTGTCCTTTCCTTTCGATATAATCAACATGCTCCTTTTTTCTTTTTTTTATTGAATATAAAATCGAATTTATAATTTTTATTTTCAATTCGATTTTGTTTAATTATTAAAGTAATAGAATAGATATATAGAAATCTAATTCTTATCCAATTTTTTAGATAAGATAAGTATTATTTTTTTAATATTTTTGGGTTATGAAATATTTGATATTATCAAAATATCTCAAATATACATACATATTATACTAGAATATAATACTAATTATATTAGTATTATAGTACTAACTACTAATAGAATGAAATAATTAAGAGAATTACTAAATTCGTACAGAAGGTATATTCGTAAGACATAATAGATTTAGTAATCTATTTCATTCACAAAAAAGTTTCGTCTTATAATACCTCAGGTGCTAATGAAACTATTTTTGTGAAATTTAACTGTCTCAATTCTCGGGGGATTGCGCCAAAAATTCTCGTTCCTTTTGGATTTCCTTCTTGATCAATCACAACCGCAGCATTATCATCATACTTTATTATCATGCCATTGTTACGTTTGAGTTCTTTACAAGTGCGTACAATTACAGCTCTGATCACTTCAGATTTTTCTAAAGACGTATTTGGTACTGCTTCCTTGATTACAGCAACAACAATGTCACCGATATAAGCATATCGTCGATTACTAGCTCCTATGATTCGAATACACATCAATTCGCGGGCTCCGCTGTTATCGGCTACATTCAAATGGGTTTGAGGTTGAATCATATTTTTTTGTATTTTTTTTTGTTCTTTCAGTCCAAAGCTTGAAGTAAAAAAAAGAATATTTTGTATTCAACAAAAAAAAAGAAACCTACAGTTTCAATTATTTTTCATTCTAAAGACCTCTTTCCTTTGGTTCTAATGATTATCTTGAAATTGAAATAATGAATTGAGTTCGAATAGGCATTTTTGATGCTGCGATTTCAATAGCCCTTCGGGCTATATTTTCGGCGACTCCGCCCATTTCATAAAGTATTCTACCTGGTTTAACGACAGCTACCCAATATTCGGGAGATCCTTTTCCCGAACCCATACGCGTTTCTGTGGGTCTTACTGTAATTGGTTTGTCTGGAAATATGCGTACCCATATTTGTCCACCTCGACGTACATTTCGTGACATTGCCCGTCGCCCAGCTTCTATTTGTCTAGATGTAATCCAAGCGGGCTCAAGTGCCTGGAGAGCATATCTTCCGAAGCAAATATGATTACCTCGATAGGATATTCCTTTCATTCTGCCTCTATGTTGTTTACGGAATCTGGTTCTTTTAGGGTTCTAGTTGATGGTTGCTTTTCAATTCCATCACTATTACAGAACCGTACATGAGATTTTCACCTCATACGGCTCCTCACGAATAA